ATATACATAATAAAAAAATGATTATTCATCGAATGACTATTCATCTATTGTATTCTCGTCAAATAGGGGGTGATAAGACTCTATGGAAAAATGGTGGTTCAATTCGATGTTGTTTAACAAAAAGTTAGAACATAGATGTGGGCTAAGTAAATCAATGGATAATTCTGATGTTATTGGAAATACCAGTGGAAGTGAAGAACCCATTATAAATGATAAGGGGAAAAACACTCCCAGTTGGAGTAATAGTGACAATTATGCTTTCAGTAATGTTGATTATTTATTTGATATCGGGAATATTTGGAGTTTGGTCTCTGATGACACCTTTTTAGTTAGAGATAGTAATGGTGACAATTATTCTGTCTATTTTGATATTGAAAATCAGATTTTTGAGATTGACAATGATAGTTCTTTTATGTTTATGAGTGAACTAGAAAGTTTTTTTTCTAGTTATTTGAATAGTGGGTCCAAGAACTACTATTATCATTACATGTATGATACTCAATCTAGTTGGAATAATCACATTAATAGTTGCATTAATAGTTATATTCATTTTGAAGTTAGTATTAATAGTGATATTTCAGGTTATACCGATTATTACAGTAACAGTTATAATTATAATTATAGTTTCATTTATACTGAAAGTAGTGAAAGTGGGAATTCGAGTATAAAAACTAGTAATAATGACAGCGATCTCAATATAAGAGAAGAGTCTAATGATTTCGATATGAATCAAAGATACAAACATTTATGGGTTCAATGCGAAAATTGTTATGGATTAAATTATAAAAAATTTTTTAAGTCAAAAATGAATATTTGTGAACAGTGTGGATATCATTTGAAAATGAGTAGTTCAGATAGAATCGAACTTTTGATTGATTCGGGCACTTGGGATCCTATGGATGAAGAGATGGTCTCTATGGACCCTATTGAATTTCATTCAGAGGAAGAACCTTATAAAGATCGTATTGATTCTTATCAAAGAAAAACAGGTTTAACTGAAGCTGTTCAAACAGGCATAGGTCAACTAAATGGTATTCTAATAGCAGTTGGGGTTATGGATTTTCAGTTTATGGGAGGTAGTATGGGATCCGTAGTCGGCGAGAAAATCACCCGTTTGATCGAGTATGCTACTAATCGATCTTTACCTGTCATTATTGTGTGTGCTTCTGGGGGAGCACGCATGCAAGAAGGAAGTTTGAGCTTGATGCAAATGGCTAAAATATCTTCTGCTTTATATGATTATCAATCAAATAAAAAGTTATTCTATATATCAATCCTTACATCTCCTACAACTGGTGGAGTAACAGCCAGTTTTGGTATGTTGGGAGATGTCATTATTGCTGAACCAAATGCCTACATTGCATTTGCGGGTAAAAGAGTAATTGAACAAACATTGAATAAAACAGTACCCGATGGTTCACAAGCGGCTGAGTATTCATTCCATAAGGGCTTATTCGACCCAATCGTACCACGTAATCCTTTAAGGGGTGTTCTGAGTGAGTTATTTCAGCTCCACGGTTTCTTTCCTCTGAATAAAAATTCAATATATTAAAGTATAGCACTTGATTCAATTCAATTATTTGTAGCGAACGAGTATTTAGTTCATCGTAAAAAAAAAAAAAAAAAAAAAAAAATAGAAAGAGAAAGAATAAAAAAGGATGGAAGAAGAAGAATAGGAAAGTTTTTTATATTAAAGTGAATTATCATACATATTTATGTAGAACGATGAATTAGGTACACTTAATTCAGGTCTATATTCCTTGCACTTATTAACTACTTAATATTATTTATATTAGATATACTTATCAGAAGATATCTTTAAAATACAAATATTAAATTGGGGCACCCATTCTATGACAGATCTACCCTCTATTTTTGTACCTTTAGTGGGCCTAGTATTTCCGGCAATTGCAATGGCTTCTTTATCTCTTCATGTCCAAGAAAATAAGATTGTCTAGATTCGATGAGAGCAAATCTCATCAATTTATTTCAACACTGGATCATAATACAAATATTTATTTAGTCTAATATGGTACGATATGTGGCTCTTTCCGAACACAAATGAGAGACTCATATGCATACGGATACACGATATCTACATAAATGCAGATTCTATATGGGTATAGCTGGTTAAAAATGGATCAGCGAATAGTTTTAAATATAAAGTCAATTTATCTAACTAATTACTCCTAATAGTTCCCGTCAAAATAGTGCTAGTTGATGAGAGTTACTTGGGGGTCAAGAAAAGTAAAGTCAAATTCATTTGGGTTATTCTCTCAATTCCAATCGAATACAACCTTAGTATAGTAAGTATAGTATGAACTGGCGATCAGAGCATATCTGGATAGAACTTATAACGGGGTCTCGAAAAACAAGTAATTTTTTTTTGGCCTGTAGCCTTTTTTTAGGTTCATTAGGGTTCTTAGTGGTTGGAACTTCCAGTTATCTCGGTAGGAATCTTATATCCGTATTTCCATCTCAGCAAATATTTTTTTTTCCGCAAGGGATCATAATGTCTTTTTATGGGATCGCGGGTCTATTTATTAGCTCCTATTTGTGGTGTACAATTGCGTGGAATGTAGGTAGTGGTTATGACCGATTTGATAGAAAAGAAGGAATTGTTTGTATTTTTCGTTGGGGATTTCCTGGAATAAATCGTCGCATTTTCCTTCGTTTCCTTATGAGAGATATACAATCCATCAGAATGGAGGTTAAAGAGGGTCTTTATCCTCGTCGTGTCCTTTATATGGAAATAAGAGGCCAAGGGGCGGTTCCCTTGACTGGCACTGATGAGAATCTTACTCCACGAGAAATTGAACAAAAAGCTGCCGAATTAGCATATTTCTTGCGTGTACCAATCGAAGTATTTTGAAATGAAGAATTAATGTTTTCTCAGTATGAGGTAGGGAACTTGCTAATTCCCTATTTTAATACAATTGAAGTTTCTTCAAAAGACTTATTTGATCAAAACATATTAGATTTTATTTCTCCCTTCTGTTAGCGGGTAAACCCACATGGAATAAAATAAAAGTGGGAGATTTTATATGGAACAACTAAACTCTAATAAAAATCCATTTTTTCTATACCAAAACCCTTTTTTTTATGCGCAGGGAGCCCCCAATTTCTAATTTATACTAAATAAAATTTTATATAATTTATACTAATAAAAATAATAAAGTCTAATTAAGTATGCATTCATCAAACATATTCGAACATTTATTTCGTAATACAGAATTCATCTTTTTAGACCCAATATTTCGAATTTATAGGTTACATTATTCCTGGACTGTGGTTAGGCAGTGAAACATTTCGAAATAATTAATTGATCCGAGAAGGCATTTTTTTGTTTCGAAATCCAAATAATATTCGTTACTTCTAGTGGATTTTCGAGTATTCATCGACAGGACCAAAATAACAAATGGAGATGAAATTAGTTGGAATTTACCCAATAGAGATATCTCAATATTTTCTAAATACAAGGACTAAATTTTTACACAAAAATGGGAATAGATTCATTGGTTCGATACGATACCTTAGTTATAGAATTTGTGTTCAGATAAATATCTGATAAAATCCACGAATGCAGCAGATTCATTAACAATTTACAGATAAAAAATGAAAAAAAAAAAAAAATCATTGACTTCCCTCCCATATCTTGTATCCATAGTATTTTTGCCCTGGTGGGTCTCTCTTTCATTTAATAAAAGTCTGGAACCTTGGGTTATTAATTGGTGGAATACCCGGCAATCTGAAACTTTCTTGAATGATATTCAAGAGAAAAGGATTCTAGAAAAATTTATAGAATTAGAAGAACTATTCCTCTTGGACGAAATGATAAAGGAATACCCTGAAACACAGATACAAAAGCTTCGTATAGGAATACACAAGGAAACGGTACAATTAGTCAAAACACACGATGAGTATAATCTCCATATCATTTTTAATTTATCGACAAATATAATCTGTTTCGCTATTCTAAGTGGTTATTGTATTCTGGGTAATGAAGAACTTGTTATTCTTAATTCTTGGGTTCAGGAATTCCTGTATAACTTGAGTGACACAATAAAAGCTTTTTCAATTCTTTTAGTTACTGATTTATGGATCGGATTTCATTCAACCCATGGTTGGGAACTTATGATTGGTTCGGTCTACAACGATTTTGGATTGGCTCATAACGATAAAATTATATCCGGTCTTGTTTCCACTTTTCCAGTTATTCTAGATACAATTGTGAAATATTGGATCTTTTATTATTTAAATCGTGTATCTCCTTCGCTTGTAGTCATTTATCATTCAATCAACGAATAAAGAACTCATTTGATCTCTTGATATCAATCAAATAAGAATGTTTCTTCGTGTTTAAAGAATAAAGAAAGTATTTTCAATCTTACTTAATTCTTTATTTATACTTATACCTGTTCAAGGTATTCGTTCCATATTCTAGTACAATTATTCCAGTACAATGGCAGACTCGTGGATAGGGAACTACACTAGTTAGTTACCTTTCTAATTTATTGTAGAAATTCTGGGATCAATGATTGAACCATGCAAAATATAAATATTTTTTCTTGGGTAAAGGAACAGATGACTCGATCCATTTCTGTATCGATCATGATATATGTAATAACTCGGGTATCTATTTCAAATGCATATCCCATTTTTGCGCAGCAGGGTTATGAAAATCCGCGTGAAGCAACTGGACGAATTGTATGTGCAAATTGCCATTTAGCTAATAAACCCGTGGATATTGAAGTTCCGCAAACTGTACTTCCTGATACTGTATTTGAAGCAGTTGTTCGAATCCCCTATGATATGCAACTGAAACAAGTTCTTGCTAATGGGAAAAAGGGGGCTTTGAATGTGGGAGCTGTTCTTATTTTACCCGAAGGATTTGAATTAGCCCCCCCCGATCGTATTTCTCCCGAGGTGAAAGAAAGGACGGTAAATCTATCCTTTCAGAGTTACCGTCCCAATAAAAGAAATATTCTTGTAATAGGTCC